ATCCTTGTCTTTGTTTATGTTTTGGGTTGGAACAAATTACTATAATTCGACCTCGCCTGCGGATCAATCGACATTTTTCACAAATTTTACGAACAGAGGCTCCTACTTTCATATTTTGAATTTAACTCCTTAACTAAAATTTAATAAATATATATATTGGAAGAAAATAGGTTTTCCTTACATTTTTAACTTATAATTGTGCCTCCTAAAAAACATCTTAAAGTTAAAAATAGTCTAATTAAATTAAGTAACTTATATTTCCATTTTTTCCTTTACCGGTCGTATACATTAAGTACGTCCAATTTTTTTGTAAACATAGCCTAGAATCTTATTTAAATTCGATTTCTCTAAAGCAACCTGGAACATACCCTCAGAAGTTATTCAGTAATTTAATCTTCATCAATTTTGATTTCTATTCTAGTTAAATCCTCTTCACACATTCACTAAGGTATCAGGAGTAGAAATCCATTTTTTCTCTACTCCATTTACAATAATGTATATAATTTTTTCATAGAAATCGGATATCGGCAAATTTACCATTACCATATATAACATAAAACTTCGCCGCCGATTCTTTCTAATCGAGCCTCTCGATCTGTCATTATACCCCTAGAAGTAGAAAGAATTACAATCCCCATTCCTCCTAAAACTCTCGGAATTTGTTGATAGTTAGAATAGATTCGTAGACCAGGTGTACTGATCCTTTTTAAATTTAAAAAAGTTTTATATGATTCTTTCCTATTTCTTCTATACCGTAGAGTTAAAACTAAAAAGTATTTGTTGCTTTCTCTATGTTTTCTAACGTTTTCAACAAAACCCTCTCGTAAAAGTATTTTCACAATGTTTTGTGTGATATTAGTAAGTGGTATTTGAACCGTTCTTTTTCTATTCATGTCAGCATTGCGTATCAAGGTTAGCATATCAGCGATAGTATCTTTACCCACGATAGATTATTGCTCCTTACTTTCGATATAATAAACGTGCTCCTGTTTTTTGTTTTTTTATTTTTTGATTCAATAAAATATCTAATATTGAATATGAGAATATAATAATAATACTCTATATATATAAAATATTATTCTAATTAGTCTAATCAGTATAATCTATAAATAAAACTATAATATAAAATATTCTAAAAAAAGAAAAAAGATAGAAAGAAAATGAATCACCTATTATCAACTATATAGATAATCATAGATAATCTTATATCGAATTCAGAATTCTATTTTTTTTTTTTTTTATACTTTATACAAATAAAATTCTGAATTCGAATTTTTATTTTGAATCTATATATATATTGAATTGAATATATATATAGATTTCATTCGTTTTTCTTTTTTTGATCTATTATTATTATTCTTATTTCGTTTTAAAAATATTTATTAATTAATATAATGACTTACAATTTCTAATAACTTATCAATATGTATACTTTTCATATTTATAAGATATAATCTTAATATAAATATTCATAATTCTAGAATAATCATTACACAAGTATATTAAGGTATATATGTGAGATCTAATATATTTATGAATCTATTTCACTTCTATTCAAATATATTTCCTTCCTATTCATTCCAGTCCTAAATAATATATCTATATCATGATCTCGTATTATAATACCTCGGGTGCTAATGAAACTATTTTAGTGAAATTTAACTGTCTCAATTCTCGGGCTATTGCGGAAAAAATTCGAGTTCCTTTTGGATTTCCTTCTTTATCAATGAGAACCGCCGCATTATCATCATACTTTATTATTATACCATTACTACGTTTTAGTTCTTTACAAGTACGTACAATTACTGCTCTGATCACTTCAGATCTTTCTAAAGATGAATTTGGTACTGCTTTTTTGATTACAGCAACAACAATGTCACCAATATAAGCATACCGTCGATTACTAGCTCCTATGATTCGAATACACATCAATTCGCGGGCTCCGCTATTATCGGCTACATTTAAATAGGTTTGAGGTTGAATCATATCATTTTTTTCTATCTTTCAGTCAAAAGGTTGAAGTAAAAAAAATATTCTGTGTTCAAAAAAAAAAAAAGAAACCAACAATTACCATTTTTTTTCATACTAAAGACCTATTTCGTTCTTTCGTTCTAATGATTATTCTGAAAGAATGAATTGAGTTCGTATAGGCATTTTGGATGCCGCTATTGAAATAGCCTTTCTAGCTATATTTTCTGGGACCCCTCCCATTTCATAAAGTATTTTGCCGGGTTTAACGACAGCTACCCAATATTCAGGAGATCCTTTTCCCGAACCCATACGCGTTTCGGTAGGTCTTACTGTAACAGGTTTGTCTGGAAATATGCGTACCCATATTTGACCACCTCGGCGAACATTTCGTGACATTGCCCGTCGCCCTGCTTCTATTTGTCTAGATGTGATCCAAGCGGGCTCAAGTGCCTGAAGAGCATATTTTCCGAAGGAAATTTTATTACCTCGATAGGCTTTTCCTTTCATTCTTCCTCGATGTTGTTTACGGAATCTGGTTCTTTTGGGGTTATAGTTGATGATTATTTCTCAATTCCATCTCTATTACAGAACCGTACATGAGATTTTAACCTCATACGGCTCCTCGCGAATAAATCGATTCAACAATATTTAACTAAAAAAAATTAATTAAAATAAAATTGAATACAATCGCGGGATTTTTTGACATTTCATAGAATTTATTTTTAGAAATGTATATCTTGCTTTGATATAGAACGAAATATGGATTCTTATAGACCATTTTTGCTATCCGTATCTAACTATATAATGTTGTTTTGATATAAGTTTCTAACGAATCCATATTTGTCTTTTTTTATTATCATATTGGCAAAAATTTCTAAATTCAAAAAAAAAAATCCGCATTTTCGCGGGCGAATATTTACTCTTTCATTATAAATTTAAGATGTAATGTTGGGTTAGTCCACAACTCCTCAAAAAATAATGAATTCTTAGTTCCGTCCGCCATCCCATCTAATGAATCAGTAAGATTATTTAATTGAATATAATCTTAGGTATTCACAGGTTCCATCGTTCCCATCGCTTTTCGATTTATGGTTAGGTCTAAATTCTACAATGGAGCCTCTTTAATATAATATTAATAAGATTTTATTAAAATAAAATTTTCTTATTTATTTTATTCTTTTTTGTTGAATCAACCTTCTCAGTTTTATTGATTCGCAGCTCTTGATTTGTGTATTCGTAGGAATAAATTTATCCATATATGGATGAATTTAGAATATTGATGCTTTATTACACTACCTTTTATGAAATGACCCATAGACCTTTACATAGTAGAATTCTATATCATTGATATCTTTTTTTTCTATCTTTCTTTCACCCCTTCATTTATCTGTATATTCTTATTGCTTTACAACTAATAATCAGATTCTTTTTTATTTCAGTTGCTATAATTATATCACCACATAGATCTTTATTTTGATTTTCGATTTTCCGCGGTTCTTTATATCCAGATAATGGTAAGCGATGAGTAGGTTATTAATTCTTTAGTAATTAATTCTACGAATTCTTGTAGAAATTTAACCACTAAAAAAAAAACCAACGAGTCACACACTAAGCATAGCAACTCCTTCACTATAAAATGATTAATCAATTTTTTTTTTATTCAATCTTATAAAATTTGTCATTTCTTTTTTTGGCAATAAGAATGTAGTAAGAATTCGTCATTTTTTCTTTTATCAAAAGATGGAACACTAAAAATAACGAAAAGTAAATTAGTCGTTGTTTAGAAATATCCAAACTTTGATTCCTAATACCCCATAAATAGTTCGAACTGGATAGGAACAATAATCAATTTTAGCTCGAATGGTTTGTAGAGGAACCCTACCTTCTCTAATCCATTCGACACGTGCAATTTCTTTTCCGTCGATACGTCCCGCAATTTGTACTTGAACTCCTTTTGTACCTCCCTGTTCAGCTAATTCAATAGCTTTTTTGATTGCTTTCCTAAACGAAATTCTATTCTTTAATTGTCCGGCTATAAATTCTGCAAGAATATTAGGGTCTGTATAAGCATTTGGAATTCTTATAATTGAGATTTTAATTTTTCGGTTCACACAATTAACTTTTTTTTTCACATTAGTGTGTAATTCTTCGATTCTTCGAGGCTTACCCTCCATTAATAACATAGGAAGTCCCATATAGATTATGACTTGAATCAGATCGATTCTTTTTTTAATCTTTATTCGTCCAATTCCCTCGACACCGATCGTTTTTTGTATATAATTCTTGATACAATCTCGTATTATTTTATCTTCTTTTAGATTCTCAGAATAATTTCTTGGTTGTGCAAACCAAATAGAATCATGACTTTGAGTTGTACCAAGTCTGAAACCAAGCGGATGTATTTTTTGTCCCATAATTCCTCACTACTCTATATAAAATAATATGTCTTATTTGTCTACTTTTTTATCTATATCTTTTTTTATATTTTTTATATAAAATAAATATATTATATATCTTTATGACTCATTGACTTAGTTCGTTGAAATATATATCTAGCATTTTCTCCTGCAGAATAAAGCAATTCAAAAAAAAAAATAGAATAATATGCTCAACTCCATAAAGCATAATTTCTATTATCATAACTCTTTAAATTTATTATGAATTACGATTCGCGCTTTGTGTTGTGAATAGACTATTTTTTTGAGCAAAGGCTTATACTTCTATGTATTGGTTCTTCTTTCTCCTAAGGTTATATGAAAAAATGAAATGAGTTTATTAATTAATATTTATTCATTAATGACTATTAGTATACTAAATTTACCTTAAAATTAATGTTAACGACGAGATCTATTATCATTTTTCGCATACCCCCGGAAGTTTAGAGTAGGTGAAAATTCTCCCAACTTATGGCCTACCATACGATCTGTTATATAAATAGGTAAATGCTCTTTTCCATTATGGATAGCTATGGTATGCCCAATCATTGTAGGTATAATGGTAGATGTTCTGGACCAAGTTATTATTATTTC